TGAACAGTTGCTCCTGGAGTAGCCAAATAAGGCTTAGCTGATCGTATTACCACAGAGTCAACTTGAACAATTAGAACTTGACCCGATTTTAAATGCGGTCCTTTTTTGGCTATACATACATTTTCACAAAGAAACTGCCCAAGACTAACGATTGTAGATGTCTCTTCACAATAATTGTAATGGAGAAAATACCAATTCAAATGGAATGGATTCAAAATGATGTTACTGCATGAATAGGGATTATAAATTTGACCATTTTCATCCAGTAAATAATATTTAAGTATTTGAAAAATCTGTTTTAAATTGTCAAGTTGCAAATAGTTAGTTACCAAGATCTGATTATGGGTTATTAAATGGGAAAATAAATCAAAATTATAAATTGGAAAGCCTGTTCCTAACGGGCCCAAGGAATTACTAATTGGAATTAGGGGGTTCTTTTTGATTGATTCCTTTATCACATTGGGAGATTTTACATCGTTGAATGGGCCTATTCGAAAACAATTGGATGATGACAAAATTATCAAAGATTGAGATTCCTTATTTCGATTCAACAACGTATGGATAGTTCCTTGATTTGGATTAAGGGATTCTTGAATCCTTGCCTCGGAATAGGAATAAATGGAAGAAAACGGATTGACATTAGCGCGATCTGATCCCTTCTCAGAGATCAATCCTGAACCCGACAGATCGTTCCTTTTTCCGGTATAAGAAATAGGTGACTTCGCTAAGTCGATTCTTAGAAAATATCTAAGCAAACCATTTGTCCTTATTTCAACAAAGGAAGCACAGGCCTTTTCGATCTTTTTGTCTTGGTCCCAATTCAACACTAAAGAAGTCCGAACTAATTGAATACTTGTGTCCCAAATTTCAAGAATTGGGTCGTAATAAAGGATATAATTGACAACTCGAAGTTGTAGATTATCACTTTCCTGCAAGAGATCCGGCGGGAAAAGTCTTCCTAAATTTATACCATCCGTTTTTTTATATGGGACTACAGGTTGAACCAAAACAAAATACTTTTTTTCATACCTGGAAAGTTTCATTCGTTGGATATAAAGCCAATTTTTCAATTTTTTGTATTCTTTGGAATTTGGTTTTCCCCCTCCTGGTGGTATCAATCGGAATGCCTTATTTGTCTTTCCAGGAAAATGGATATCTCCAGAAAAGATTATCAGTTTGATTTTTTCTGCTTTTTTCTTCACTCGGACCAATCCGCCTACCCGACTTCTTCTATTTAAAGTGATTTGTGTATCTGCCCCAATAATACTATTGTGCCGTACCATTATGGAAGAAGATTCGGCCAAAATGTGGACTTCCACGGGAATAAAAAAAAATGGATTTACTTCCTTTTGGTATTTTGGCCAAAATACCTTGACTCCTCGATACTCAATCAAATCCTCTTCGTTGACGATTGAATTCAGTTCTCTAGTCTCATATTTAGTAAGTCCTGAGCTCTTTCTTATATATCGAGGATCATCGAAATAAGCAAGAATACTATTTCTACGGAGAATACCTTTTCTGGGGATTTCCATTGAGATACCTGAAGAAGGTATTAGTGGGTTCTCGCCTTCTTGAATCGATTCGAGTGGAATGATGAATCTATTTCTTCGCCTCTTTGCCAATAAATCAGAATTGCCGTCGAGAATGGCCGGATATCTGAGATTATAACGACCCGTACATGTCATTCGATTAAGTTCTGAATAATCAGGAATCCTATCTCCTGTTTGATTTTTACCAGAAAAATACGAACTAAAAAATTTGTGTCTCACTTGATTAACTTGATTATTAGTTACTGAGGGGTTAGCAATATATCTTGGCTTGACAGAAAGAGAATAAGCGTTCATTTGATCTTGATCCTTGTGGATCGAACAGGGGCCTAGACTGTATCTCCAGGGCTCCCCTAATAATATCCATAAATGACTTGTTTTTGGTAAGAGATGAATATTACCATATGTAAATTCAGGTGCATGGTACACATCAGTATTCCAGTGCATTTCGCCCTCTGAGTCAGAATAAATATGTTTTCGAACCTTCTCTTTCAAATTCAAAGTGGATGTTCTCGCACGAATCTCAGCAATCACTTGTTCTGATTCTACATATTGATCGTTTTGAACTAAAAGAAAACTTTTGGGCGGAATACACACATTGTGTATAATATCTTCACTCTCAATAGTTACATACAAGTCTCTAGAACATAGAAAAGCAGGATGTCCATGACGTGTACGTGTCGGATGAACCAAATCCTCGTTGAATTTTATTTTTCCATTAGAAGGGGCTCGCACATGTTCTGCAGTACCCCCTGTGAATACTCCGCCGGTATGAAAAGTTCTTAATGTTAATTGAGTGCCCGGTTCTCCAATAGATTGACCTGCAATAATACCTACGGCTTCTCCCAATTCGACCAGATCGTCATGAGCTGGACTCCGGCCATAACATAATTGACAAATCCAAGATGTACTCCTACAAGTAAAGGGGGTTCGAATAGAGATTGGTTGTGCTCTAAAAGTTATGAATCTACTGACAAGTCCAACCCCAATATCTTGATTTCTAGTAGCAATACATCGCGAACCTATATATATATCATCTGCTAATACACGGCCAATTAATGTTTGGATAAAAATCCTGTCCGCCATCATTCCATTTCGAGGACTTACAGAAATACCTCGAACGGTGCCACAATCTGTTCGACGTACAACAATGTGTTGAACTACTTCAACAAGTCTGCGCGTGAGATATCCTGCATCTGAGGTTCGGATAGCGGTATCCACAACCCCTTTACGGGCTCCGTAGCAAGAAATAATGTATTCTGTTAAAGAGAGTCCTTCGCGTAAATTGCTTTGGATGGGTAAATCAATCATTTGCCCTTGGGGATCCGACATTAATCCTCTCATACCTACTAATTGATGTACCTGAGAAGCATTTCCTCTGGCTCCCGAAAAAGACATTATATGGACTGGATTAAAAGGATCGGTCATCCGAAAATTAGGATTCATTTCTTGTCGCAAATATTCACTTGTGGCATACCATATTTCGATCGATTGACGTAATTTTTCTACCGCGTGTACATTCCCATAATGATGGTGTTTTTCCAAAATAAAACTTTGTTGTTCAGCGTCTTGAACTAGCCATCTTTTAGAAGGTATTGTTAAAAGATCATCAATTCCTAATGAAATGGATGCGGCGGTAGCTTGTCGGAAACCCAGAGTCTTTACTTGATCCAGGATATGTGATGTATATCCTATTCCATAGTGATCAATAAATCGACTAATAAGTCGTTTCATGGCAGTTCCGTCTATCACTTTATTGTGAAAGACCTGAGTGGGCCGTTCTGCCATCAGTACCTCCATATTGCGCTGAGTAGAATTTGACAATGGGCTTGAGTCAGTGATTGGAAAACTTCCTTTTCTAGATCTTGATTCACGTAGAAATTCCGCAATTATGGTCCTAGTTAACCCGGAGAGACTCGAATTCCCGTTGGTAGCATAGAATTACAACAGCCCTGCCAAAACCCCTGTATGGCTTCTTCTATTTCTCGATAAAGAGAAATATGACCAAGAGTGGTTCGAATATATATATAAAGAATTTCTTTTTTTATACTTCGTACTATTAGATAGTGTCCATAAATCTCATAATAGGTCCCCCCAGATTCATAGTGAATTTCGATGGGAACTTCTCTTGCAGCAATAACGCGTTGATCTAGTCGCCACCGCAGCCACAAAGGACTACCTAAATTGATTCGTTTTTGCCGATAAGCTCCAATTGCATCATAGGGATTACAAAAAAAGGGTTCTTTTTTTTTTTTATACTTATAGTTATTATCTTCATTTTGATAGTTTCTACGATTACATGGATTATACCTATTTACACAAATACCCCGACGATTTCCACTCGTTAAGACATAGAGTCCACTAAGCATATCTTGAGTTGGTGCCGAAATGGGATCCCCAATAGTTGGAGACAAAAGATTCATATGAGAAAACATAAGTAAACGTGCCTCTGCTTGAGCCTCCAAAGATAAAGGCACATGAACAGCCATTTGATCCCCGTCAAAGTCTGCATTGAAGCCCTTACAAACTAATGGATGTAAACAAATAGCGCGTCCTTCCACTAAAACGGGGAGGAATGCCTGTATGCCTAATCTATGCAGAGTAGGCGCTCTATTCAGCAATACAGGATGGTCATCCAGAATTTCCTGAAGTATTTCCCATACAATTGGTTTTTTTTTCCGAATTTGACTCTTAGCAACTCCTATGTTCGAAGCAAGATGTTTTCTAATTAGGTCACGAATTACAAATGCCTGGAAAAGTTCTATTGCTATTTCGCGAGGCAATCCACATCGATGTAATGAAAGTGAAGGGCCCACGACAATCACGGACCGCCCTGAATAATCGACCCGTTTACCAAGCAGAGTCTCGCGAACTCTTCCTTCTTTGCCTTCAATTACATCTGAAAGCGACTTGTAAACTCTATTATGATCATCCCTCATTGGTTGTCCGCAGATTCCATTATCAAGAAGTGCATCCACGGCTTCTTGTAGCAATTTTTCCTGAGATATTATTAATTCTTCTGGCGTAGCTATACTTGTTGTTAATAGATCTGTAAGAGTATTATTCCGATAGATAATTCTTCTATAGATTTCATTAATATCCGAGGTCACTAGTTTATCCTCATCTATATGATAGATTGGTCTCAACTCAGGAGGAAGAACTGGTAATAGACACAAAACCATCCATTTTGGTTCTATATTTGTTCGAATAAAATGCTTAGCCAATTCTATGCGTCTAAGCAAAAAATCTTTTCTTCTTCCAACTTTTCGATCTTCCCATTCATTCCCTGTGGGTTCCTCTTCCTCCAATTCTTTCCATTCTACCAATGAATAGTCTATAATAATTCGTAAATCTAGATTGGCTAATTGTTGTCTGATAGAACCTCCCCCGGTAGACATCTCTCGATTTCGAAATGTATCGAAGCTCCGGGTAGTAAAAAAAATTGGGATTCTG